GATATCCTTTCTAGTCTATCTTTTTCTATTTCTTTTCTATATATGGAAAGTTTCAAAATCATCATCCTAAGAACGAAATAAGAACTATACAAATTCTATAGCAATAGAAAACAAAAAAGAAAAACTGGAGGGTTATCATGATTTTGTAATCTTTAGTACCTTTATGCCTCAAGATAATCAATTCGGTCGTTTAAATAATTTATATAAAGAAATAATTTCTATAAAAACGAAAAATAATCACATATATATAATTCAATATATAAACAAAAAGAGATACAAATTTTATTGTCTATTGCAATAGACAATAGAAAAAAAAAAGAAAACCAAGGAGGTGGTGATCATGCTATTTCAATCATTCGTAAGCTTGTGTATGAAGATAACCAATTCGGTCGTTGGGGTCGGACTCTATTATGGATTTCTAACTACATTCTCCATAAGGCCCGCTTATCTCTTCCTTTTCGTTGAAGAACCCGAGCAGAAGGCAGCAGCAATAACTGGTTTGATTATGGGCCAGCTCGTGAGGTTCATGTCGATCTATAATAGGCCTCTGCATCTACTATTGTGCACACCTCATATACTAGCTGTACTATTTCTACCGTATCTTTTGCTTTATTTCGCAGCCGACAATTGGGACTATACTATCACTACCAGTACCAGAAGCAATTTCCTCATTTTCCTGAATACTTTCATTTTTCAATTAGCCAACCAGATCCTTTTACCAAATTCAACGTTAGCCAGATTAGTCAATGTTTATATGTTTCGATGCAACAACAAGATGTTATTTGTAACAAGTAGTTTTGTTGGTTGGTTAATTGGTCACATTTGTTTCCTTTTATTCACGAAAAGATTATTCGACTGGATACGGATCTATCTTTTGAGTAGATCTAAGAAGGAACTTGTGTCAGCATTGGATAAGTACATTTATAAGTACCTTGGGGCAAAATTTCAGGTCCGTTTTTCACACTTTCAGTACCGTGTGTCAGAATTGAATAAGTACATTAAGTCAGAATTGAATAAATACAAAAAGAAGATTTATCAGTACCTTGTTAGGTCCCTTGGGGAAGAATTTGAATTCCTTATGCGAACCTTTCAGTGGGTTGTGTCAGAAATTCAGTACTTGCTGTTAATAAACTTGAGGAGAAACACGGGTCGGTTCGTGAATATTTTCTTATTTGTTACCTGTGCCTACTATTTAGGCAGAATACCTTTATTCATTTTTCCACATCCACTGACAAGCGTCCAAGCCCCACAACTGCAACCAAATTGGTTAGCCAGACAAGGCCGAGAAGCTGACACTTACTGGGAGGACGAGGACGAGGAAGAGGAAAAGGAAGAGGAAAAGAAAGAGGAAAAGAAAGAGGAGATTGCACGAAAAAAAGTGCTATTCAAAGAAGAAATTCCTCCCACGCGTTGGGGAGCGGATCTGGATGAAGAAAAAGATCAAAAAGCACCCATAGTGGTGGAAGGCATTTTAGCGGCCGATTTTTTTCAGTTTCAATGGACTCGTCCAGTACGATACATAAGCAATCAACACTTTTTTGGGGCTGTAAGAAAGGAAGCTTCACAATATTTTTTTGATACATGCCGAAGTGATGGAAAAAAAAGAATATCTTTTACAGATCCTCCAAGTTTTTCTAGTTTTAAGGAACTGACGAAAGGGATGATATCTTCGTCCACAGTAGAAAGACTCTCCTTTGATAAACTAGACAAAGATTGGCTTTATAAGAACAAACAAAGACAAAACAACTTAAATAACGAGTTTATAAAGAGAATTGAGGCTCTAGACACGGGATTTCTTTTTCTAGATATACTCGACAAAAGGACTCGGGTTTGTATTGAGAAAATGAACGAAACCTGCCTCTGCCTACCAAAAAGGTATGATCCTTTGTTGAATGGGCCCTCTCGTGGAAGAATCAAAAAGTTTAGAAAAGTAATCGAGGATCCCGAAGAAAAGGAGAAAAGCGAAGAAAAGGAGAAAAGCGAAGAAAAGGAGAAAAGCGAAGAAAAGGAGAAAAGCGAAGAAAAGGAGAAAAGCGAAGAAAAGGCACCGAAAAGCAAAGAACAGGAGAAAAGGGAAGAAGAGGCACGTCTACGCGAAGAAGCACGTCTACGCGAAGAAGCACGTCGACGCGAAGAAGCACGTCTAAGCGAAGAAAGGGCACTTCTTCAATTGGGTGAATTTCGTGAAAAAGTCTACAATGTAATTAAATCTCGTAAATCTAGTGGAAGAAAAAAGAATGCAATGCAATCTCGTGAAAAAGTCCAGAATGCAATGCAATCTCGTCGAAGAAAAAAAAATGGAACTACAAAATCTCGTGAAAGAATCGACGATGAACCTACAGAATCTCAACTTAAGCAAATCCTTGCTCTAAATCAAATTCATGAGACCCTTTTGCCAGGTTTCATTTTCGAGTCCCCAAAATTTGAAGAGAGAATGTTCGCGATACTAAAAAGTAAAACACTAAAACTAAGAGCAGAAGGAAAATTATATTATAATCCTTTGGCAAAATTTTTTTCTAAGCCTTGGGAAAAAGGGGGGGGAGGCATTGATTGGAACCAGCGAAAACTAAAAAAGCTAAAGCAACTAAGGACTTATAAAGTGGGAGAAAGTGTGGGACGAGCGCACATCAGTCAACGCGTCCCTCGCTGGTCATACGTATTACTCCGCGAGGTCGCATACGACCTGGGCGAACCCTTTGTGACCAAGCGGGGAGATAATGAGTGCTTTGATATTATATCAGCACAATACAAATATGAAATTATTTTGAATCAGGATACTCAAAATTTACTTATCAAAAATCTTTCTAAAGATAGTAATAAGATTGATCCGGAGATTGCTAAAGAGATTAATGAGAAGGTTAAGAAGGATTTGATCAAGAGTGGGGGAGACCCTTATAGTATTGACTTTGAGAAAAGCCTTGCTCATGTTCACGTTGGCAGCCTCATCACCAATATCGAGTGGAAAACCGAGAATAAGGACGTGTGGAGGACCTCCTTGAGAGCGGTGCGCGACCAATTTTGGCATCAGGATGACATCAAAGGTGTTGCGAGCGTCCTAAGGCGTAAAAACGGAGTTGTTGTAAGACAGATTGAAATGTTTCCGCATTCCCCTCTTTTTTTGGGCTTCTTAAAAAGTACACTGTCTAGTTCTTTTAGGGTAGTGAAACCCCTTGTTTTGAAAATGCAAAATTTGCTGCATAGGTTTGGAATCAAAAAAGGGGACCTTTTCACTCTTAAGGGACCTAAGAAAGAACAGACAAAAACAAAAAGGAAGACAAAAAGGAAGATAGACGAAAAAAAAAGCAAAGCATTGAAAGAACGGAAAAAATTGAAAAGAATCAAAAAAGAGAAAATCGAACTAGACCCCGAAGAAGAGCTGTTCCGGATGGATGGAATAGATGCATGGAATGAGCTTTATTATGGGCTAGGAGTAAGAGGTATCGTATTAATTTTTAACTCCTATTTTAGAAGATATATTGCATTGCCTTTAGCGATAATAGCTAAAAATATTGGTCGTATCTTATTTTTGCAGCAGCCCGAGTGGGCTGAGGATAGAAAGGACTGGGAAAACGAGACTCATCTTTTATGCAACGATGACGGTTTTGCTATAGGCGTCATATCCATCAGCAACTTTCCGGAGGAGTGGTGGGAATACGGTCTTCAGGTCAAAGTTTTATGGCCTTTAGAGTTGAAACCTTGGCACACAGCGGATGATAGACAAAGGATAACCAACGATTATGCTTTTATAAGGTCTTTCTGGGGACTAGCTGACTATCCTTGGGGTGGTGCCCGACCCAACCGTTCCTTTTCCATTTTTTTGGGGCCCATTTTTAACGAATTAGGCAAAAAAAGTCAAAGATTAGCAGCAGAAAAATTGGAAGGGAGCGCCTTTCTACTTATAAGAAGCGTTTTCAACCAAAAAATAAAGCAAAATTTTGTTAGAGTTCTAGGAAACCCAAAAGAAAGCATAAAACGGCTTAAAGAAAGCATAAAACGGCTTAAAGAAAGGGTTCTAGTTCTAAAAAGCACAATTTTGAAAATAATAAAAAAAAATACAAGATTGAAAGGGATAGGAGTAGATGAATCGAGTGAAACTCAAAAAGAAAAAGATTCTATAATCAGCAATGAGATAATTCATGAATCATTTAGTCAAATTCGATCTACAGCTTCTACAAATTCAGAAGAAAAAATACAAAATCTGATTAATAGAACAAGCACAATCAAAAATCAAATAGAAAGAATTACAAAAGAAAAAAAAAAAGTAACTCCAGGACTAAATAATAGTCCTAACAACAAAAAGCAAAATAATAATGTAGAATCACCAAAAAATATTTGGAAAATTGTAAAAAGAAGAAATGTTCGATTAATAAGTAAATGGAATTATTTTCAAAAAATTTTCATTGAAAAAATATACAAAATATACCTAGATATCTTTCTATGTATCATTAAGATTCCTAGAATCAATTTAACAAAAAATTTTTTTGAGAAAGACATTTCCAATACTGAAACAAATCAAAAAAGAATTACCTTTAGTTCGACTATAAAAAATATAAATAAGCGGAAGTCACAGATTGTTCCGAAATTTGCTTCCTTGCCAAATTTATCTTCCCTGTCACAAGCATATGTATTTTACAAATTATCACAAACCCTAGTTAGTGATAAGTTAAGATCTGTTCTTCAATATCGCGGAACGTCTTTTTTTCTTAAGACTGCAATAAAGGATTCTTTTGAAAGACAGGGAATATTTCATTCCGAATTAAAGCATAAGAAACTTCGAAATTTTGGAACGAATCCATGGAAAAACTGGTTAAGAGGTCAGTCTCAATACAATTTATCTAAGGTTCATTGGGAGCGAGTAGGCGCACAAACCTGGCGAAATAAAGTCAACCGACGCCATACGCCTCAAAATAACGATTTAAATAAAGGAGATTCATATGAAAAAGACCCATTACTTCATTCCAAAAAACAAGATGATTCTGAAGTATATTCATTAGTAAGAA